AATCTCGGATTTTTTAGTTCATAATGTATTTCATGAATCTAAGTGGAATAAGCAAAGTGGATTCCTTGTTGATTAGTCGAGTTCCAATGAAAACCACACAATTGAAGGAAATGTCCGAATTTTCTATTTAGAAAATCAATAAACTAAGGTTTTGTCGTTCTAGATATCGGATTCAACGGAAACAATTACAGCAGTAGGGGGGGGGGAAATCAAAAAACAAGTCGAGCAAAATTCTACAAAGTTATATACAAGGTGCTACCCCCCCTTAGTCTTTCTTTAATTGAATTTCGTTTGATTAGACGGAAGTTACTTAAAAACTTCTGCTTTCTTTAAAAGATTCTGAACAGTTCCTGTGGGTTGAGCACCTTTTTCAAGGAAATATAGAATAAGAGGAACGTTTAAATAAGTTTGATTCTTCATTGGATCATAAAACCCCACTTTTCTAAGATCTTTTCCTTCTCTTCGGGATCGAACATCAATTGCAACGATTCGATAGACGGCTCATTGGGATAGATGTAGATGACCAACACCCCCCCTAGAACCGTATAGGAAGTTTTCTCCTCGTACGGCTCGAGAAAAATGATTTGCTTCGAAGTTTTGTCTATGTATGAAATTCTAATAAATTAAATGACAAATGGGCCTAGAAAATCAATTAGACTCTGATTTCAGTCTTTTTTCCTTCCTGAAAATGAAAAAGAAACCATTCGTACTCATAACTCAAGTTGGATAACTCTCAAATAGCTCAAAGGAAAAATCTTTAGTCACTTTCATTTATTGAGTGGTCTTTAACCCCTTTTGTTTTGTTTGTCTTTTGTCTCGTTTCAAATTCTATTTGGATTCTTTAGTCTGATCCAATTAGTGAGACTATCAAGACAATTAAAAAGGTCTTTCCTTGTTCTTAGATCCTTTATCCTTATTTTAAATCATTGGGTTTAGACATTACTTCGGTGCTTCTTAATCCTTTCAAGGTGGCAGCAACATACCCCTTTTTTGATTTCTTTCTATCAAAGAATCCTACGGACAGTTGATTCACGTGTGATACACTTTGAATCGAAAAAGTTTGCTAAATTCTAACAAGTATTGTTTTTGAATTGGAAACTTGCTCGAATTGGATCCTTTCGATTTCTATATATGGAAGATACGTTTACGAAGTTGTTCCGATTAATTGGCATTAACCCTAGATCCTTGCCCCCGAGAAATGAATTAATCCTTTCTACTCGAGCTTCATCGTGGACTATTTACAACCCAACAAAAAATCGAGTGTAACAGAACAAACAATGTCGAGCCAAGAGCACTCTCATCCTTAGATAAATCGAAAATGGTGGATGGAAAAATCCACAACGGATCGTGTCCTTCAAGTCGCACGTTGCTTTCTACCACATCGTTTCAAACGAAGTTTTAACATAATATTCCTCTAATTTGGAACCGGTATGGAATTGATTCAATTATGGAATCATGAATAGTCATTGGTTCAGTTGTACATAGACATCGTAATCTAGGCTTTTTCTTCTATATATGATAATATGATATGAAACGATTTTTCTGAAAAAGTCTTAGCAAGACAGCATCTTTCACATACATAAATAATATATAGATAATAGCAAGAAATCGAAATATATAAACGAATAACTTTTTTAATCTGCATCTTCAAGTGACTCAACAGGATAGATTAAACGATTTCCTACTTTTTGAGTACCAAATAAAGATTCCACTTACAAGCAATCATTAAAAATATTTAATAAAAATAGTTCTAATTGAAATTGAAAAAGTTTCCTATTTAGACATCATTATTTAATTTGATTATTTAATTTGAAATTTGAAGAAAATTGGACAATAAGCATGACGTTTGATCTTCATAGGAAGATAAGTCTTTCTTTTTGAATTGACTCATCACTTTTAAATAGATAAAAGAAAAGAAAAACGAAATCCAATTTTTTTTTCATGAGATGAATAACAAAATGATCTAAGTTAAGATTTGAATCTTTATTCTTTTCGTCTGATTACGAAAATCAAGAAAATAAGGAGGATTTTTCGTATCTATCAGATAGACTGAAGAGTTGTCACTGTTATAGATATTCTATTCTATAATATGGAATTTAAATAATTTAAGGTATCAAAAATCTTTTTCACAAAAACCGAAAAATTATTGTCATTGAAATAGAACGATACATACCATATAAGCGAAATATTTCCTCATTTTATATATTTTAGATGATATATATTTATAGATTTTGTTTAACATGGGATTTTGTTTAACATGGGATTAAGTAATATTTCACAATAATCGACTCTTATCATAAAGTGAATAAAAGGGTGATAGGGGAAATCACCCCTGCCTCAATTGTTCTGTAGATTTCCAATTTTTACTTAGAACCAAACACGAAATACCTAAATAAAATGAGATTCAAAGAAAATATATCGGCTCCATAACATATTTCTATATGATATGTAACTTGATCATTTGTTAATGAGATTCGAACAGACACAGATATTAAAATGAATACGGATTTACTCCTATCCACTGACTTACTTCTTTCTATAGTCATAATGGAGCATAAAAAAATGGATATGTACTGGGACGGAAGGATTCGAACCTCCGAATGGCGGGACCAAAACCCGTTGCCTTACCACTTGGCCACGCCCCATTTCAATTTCTAATCTACACTAAGAAACAATAATATTGGTATTGGTTGTTTGTCAACTCCAGTCCAAATATCTATATATCTATAGAATAGATTGGTACTAGGATTTTGATACATATAGATATAGAATTCAACTTAATTTATTGATCATTACATAGAATTCAATTAAGATATTGTATGAAAGTATGATTTCTTCTATTCTCCTTTGAGAATTGGAGGATTTTTGATTGGGTGGGTTCAAAGAAAAAGAAGGATTTTTTGTCTACCTTACTTACTTTCTTCCTTGTTCCTTATATCAAAAACTCAATCAAAATGCAATTATCTCCAAGAACAAAATGTCTGTTATGCTTAATATCGTTAGTTTGATCTGTATTAATTCTGCCCTTTATTCGAGTAGTTTTTTCTTCGGCAAATTGCCTGAAGCGTATGCTTTTTTGAATCCAATCGTAGATGTTATGCCAGTCATACCTGTGCTTTTTTTTCTCTTAGCTTTTGTTTGGCAAGCTGCTGTAAGTTTTCGATGAGATCCTTAATAATAATATCTTAGAAAATGCATGATTTCTTCGAGAAAAATTCTAACAATTGAGAAAATCAGATAAGTTTTAGAGTATGAATCCTAGATTAGCACACTGAAATTCTTGGATAGTCGCCATAAATCCGGCTTACCCCCATTTCCTCATTTTTGACCCCCTTTCCAGTGAAAGACCCTAACCCCATTAGGGTCTCCCACAATATCGAATTTGGATATGAAAGAAGTTTTTGATAATGAAAAACAAATGAATTTGTGACAATTTATGAAAAAAAACCAGATTTCGTGGTGTCAAAATACGATATGTGGTAGAAAAATGGAAGATCTATTCTCTTTTTTTTTCCAAAAAATCATCTTGGAGATTGTGTAATGCTTACTCTGAAACTCTTCGTTTATACCGTAGTAATATTTTTTGTTTCTCTCTTTATCTTTGGATTCCTATCTAATGATCCGGGACGTAATCCTGGACGTGAAGAATAAAATCCAAAAGGTTTTCCTTGGGAAATTTTCCAATTTTCTTAGGATTTTATCTATTCCACACGCTTAACTAAGATTTTCAAAATTGAAAAATAAAATAAAGCAAGTCATTAATGGAAACGGAAAGAGAGGGATTCGAACCCTCGGTACAAATAACTCGTACAACGGATTAGCAATCCGACGCTTTAGTCCACTCAGCCATCTCTCCCAATTGCAAAAGATAATTACTACATTACATTACACATAATGTAAGGAGTCTTTCTCTCTCTTTTTTCTCTATTCTAAACGAAAAGAGGGGCTCGAGCCCGCCACTAATCGAACTAAAGAAAAATAAGGAAGACTTCCTTGTGTTGATTTTGTTCGAAAGGCCCTTGTTATTCTGATGGCCTGGCCTGGTCAGTACCTAGCCGGGCCTTTTTTTTTTGTTCTAACGAATTATAGATAACTAATGATTTATCTGATATCTGATTTGAAAACACAAATATTTTTTTTTATTATATTATTATATTCAATATTATATTCAATTGAATATTTTATATTCAAGCAACAACAAAAAGAATAAAAACTGTTTCCATTTTTTTCTTGTTATATTTTATTTCATTTTCCGAACTAAAAAAGAAACTATAGATTCTGGACAATGCATTTTTCTGTTATGATTGTAGTGTTTTTTCGATCCGTATCTATCTTCTTTCAGCAAAAAAGAAAACTTTAGTTATTTAATTTCAATTAAATGAAGCCTCTTTTCCGAATCTCATTAAATTTTTATCTACCCACGAAAAAGTTCAACACTCCAAGTTTTATGATTCTTTAATGATCCTATCTTGATCATGCTCAATTATCTTGTTCGACAAAAGCTCCATTTGTATACAATAATCATATTGTAGCGGGTATAGTTTAGTGGTAAAAGTGTGATTCGTTCTATTAGCCCTTTAATAGTTAAAGGGTCTTTCGGTTTTATTCATATTCCGATCAAAAACTTTATTTCTTAAAAGGATTTAATCCTTTACCTCTCAATGATAAAGTCGAGAAAAAAATACACATTCTCGTGATTTGTATCCATGAGTCACTTATAAATTGAAAAGTTGGATTATGAAATTGCGAAACATAATTTTTGAATTGGATCAAGACTTCCAATTGAATAAGTATGAGTAAAGGATCCATGGCTGAAGATAAAAAGTAAATTTCCAATCGTAACTAAATCTTCCATTTTTTTTGGATGTCTAAAGAAAGAAATTGAAGCAAAATAGCTATTCAACGATGTCTTTGGTTTACTAGAGACATCGCCATATTGTTTTAGCTCGGTGGAAACAAAATCCTTTTCCTTAGGATCCTCTCAAATAGAAATAGAGAAC